CTATTGAATTCTTATTTTGTAGCTGCTGCGCAACTACTTATTTACGTAGGGGCTGTAAATGTTTTAATTCTTTTTGCTGTGATGTTCATGAGCGGTTCAGAATATTACAAAGATTCTCGCCTTTGGACTGTTGGGGATGGGGTTACTTCGGTGGTTTGTACAAGTCTTTTTATTTCACTAATTACTACTATTCCAGATACGTCATGGTACGGGATTATTTGGACTACAAGATCAAACCAGGTTCTAGAACAAGATTTGATAAGCAATAGTCAACAAATTGGAATTCATTTATCAACGGATTTTTTTCTTCCATTTGAACTCATTTCAATAATTCTTTTAGTTGCTTTAATAGGTGCAATTGCTGTAGCTCGTCAATAAAAAATCAGCAATTAAAATATTCCATGCTTGTTATATGTGATTCAATCAAATCAATTGAATTGTTATTTAGATTGAAATGAATGAGATTGCCAAGGAGTTGCTTAATGATGCTCGAACCTGTACTTGTTTTGAGTGCCTATTTATTTTCTATCGGTATCTATGGATTGATCACAAGTCGAAATATGGTTAGAGCCCTTATGTGTCTTGAACTTATATTGAATGCAGTTAATATCAATTTTGTAACATTTTCTGATTTTTTTGATAACCGTCAATTAAGGGGAGATATTTTCTCAATTTTTGTTATAGCCATTGCAGCCGCTGAAGCAGCCATTGGGCCGGCCATTGTTTCATCAATTTATCGTAATCGAAAATCAACTCGTATTAACCAATCGAATTTATTGAATAAGTAGTATTAATCATAGGAATTCAAATTTCTTTAGGAATATTCGAATTTAAGGTATAATCTTCTCTGCAAAAAAAAACATAAGAAATCAAAGTATTTTGGCCCTTCCTTTTATAATAAAGCAGTCCAGAAGTAAATTGATTAGAAAAGTTCTGATAACTTGTTGATTTACCTGGTATCTAAAGTATCTAAATATAGGATTAGTTTCTAAGCTTACTAGGTCGAAAATTTATGACGTTTAAAAATGTATAGATCCAATGTCACATTCAGTAAAGATTTATGATACATGTATAGGATGTACTCAATGTGTCCGAGCCTGCCCGACCGATGTATTAGAAATGATACCCTGGGACGGGTGTAAAGCTAAACAAATTGCTTCGGCTCCAAGAACGGAAGACTGCGTTGGTTGTAAAAGATGCGAATCCGCCTGTCCAACGGATTTCTTGAGTGTTCGGGTTTATTTAGGGGCTGAAACAACTCGCAGTATGGGTCTAGCTTATTGATACGTTCCAATAAACTCTACTTGAATCCATTTTCTTTTTTTTTACCGACAAGACCCGTGCTCAAAAATAAAAATATCTTGAGCACGGGTTTTTCTGGTCCAAGCGCATCTTGTCTTTACCACGAATTTTTTTCCTTGGTTAACAATAATTGTAGTTTTGCCAATATCTGCGGGTTCCTTAATTTTCTTTCTCCCCCATAGGGGAAATAGGGTCGTTCGGTGGTATACTATATGTATATGTATTTTAGAACTCCTTCTAACGGTCTATACATTCTGTTATCATTTCCAACCGGACGATCCATTAATCCAACTATTGGAGGATTATAAATGGATCCGCTTTTTTGATTTCCATTGGAGATTGGGAATAGATGGACTTTCTATAGGACCCATTTTACTAACAGGATTCATCACCACCTTAGCTACTTTATCGGCTTGGCCTGTTACTCGAGATTCTCGATTATTTCATTTCCTGATGTTAGCAATGTACAGTGGTCAAATAGGATCGTTTTCTTCTCGCAACCTTTTACTTTTTTTTATCATGTGGGAGTTAGAATTAATTCCCGTTTATCTACTTCTATCCATGTGGGGGGGAAAGAAACGTCTGTACTCGGCTACAAAATTTATTTTGTACACGGCAGGGGGCTCCATTTTTCTCCTAATGGGAGTTCTGGGTATAGGTTTATATGGTTCTAATGAACCAACATTAAATTTTGAAACATCAGCTAATCAGTCGTATCCTGCGGTCTTAGAAATAATATTTTATATTGGGTTTTTTATTGCTTTTGCTGTCAAATCGCCGATTATACCCCTACATACATGGTTACCAGATACCCACGGAGAAGCGCATTACAGTACTTGTATGCTTCTAGCTGGAATCTTATTAAAAATGGGAGCGTATGGGCTGGCTCGGATCAATATAGAATTATTATCTCACGCCCATTATCTATTTTCCCCTTGGTTAGTGATAGTAGGTGCAATCCAAATCATTTATGCAGCTTCAACATCTCTTGGCCAACGGAATTTAAAAAAAAGAATAGCCTATTCTTCTGTATCTCATATGGGTTTCCTAATTATCGGAATTGGTTCTATAACTGATATAGGACTCAATGGAGCTCTTTTACAAATAATCTCTCATGGATTTATTGGTGCTGCGCTTTTTTTCTTGGCGGGGACAACTTATGATAGAACACGTCTTCTTTATCTTGACGAAATGGGCGGAATAGCTATCACAATGCCAAAAATATTCACGACGTTTAGTAGCTTTGCGATGGCTTCCCTTGCATTACCGGGTATGAGTGGCTTTGTTGCTGAATTGATAGTATTTTTTGGAATAATTACCAGTCACAAATATTTTTTAATGCCAAAAATACTAATTACTTTTGTAATGGCAATTGGAATGATATTAACTCCTATTTATTCATTATCTATGTCACGTCAGATGTTCTATGGATATAAGCTTTTTAACGTTCCAAACTCTTATTTTTTTGATTCTGGACCGCGAGAGTTATTTCTTTCGATTTCTCTCTTTTTACCCGTAGTAGGTATTGGTATGTACCCGGATTTCGTTCTTTCACTATCGGTTGAGAAGGTTGAAGTTATCCTATCTAATTCTTTTTCTAAATAGTTTTGCTATTCATTATGATTTTAAAACCTTTCGCTTTACAATGAAAAGGTTGTAGAATGAAAAAAGAGAACTTTTTCTTCTCGCAAATTTATAAGTAAAGCTAAAAAAAATGAATTTGAACCCCATACGGGCACGAACCATGTGAATCAATACAATATTTGATTCACATGGTTCGTGCCCATTCACCTAAAATTTTTTATATGTACTGTAATGTGAGTGTGTTGTGTTCGTAAGATACTTTCTTGAATTCAATTAGATGTTAATGTAAACGAACCATAACTATGTAGCCCTTGTCCTAATAGATTAACCCCAAAATAGCATATCCAAATTATAAGAAAGCCTATAGACGCTACAATTGCCGAATTTGCACCTTGCGGGTTTAGATTTGTTCGAGTATGTAAATAAATCGCGAATACGATCCAAGTAATAAATGCCCAAGTTTCTTTTGGATCCCAATTCCAATAGGATCCCCAAGCTTCGTTAGCCCATACTGCTCCTGCCAGAATACCTATGGTTAAAAATAAAAACCCTAGACTAATAATCCGATAACTCCAATAATCCAATTGTTGAATTAATTGAGATCTGTAATAATTCTTACTCGAAAAAAAAGAAGTAGTTTGTAAAGGATTGCTTCTTTTATTCATGTATTCAATTTCACCAACGAAAAACGACTCTTTTAATAAAAGAGTACTTTTACAAAGAATCTTTCTGTTTTTTCGAAATGTAATGACTACAAGTGCTACTGATAATAATGATCCACATAAAAGGGATGCATAGCCCAATATCATCATAGTTACGTGCATTATTAACCACTCGGATTGAAGGGCGGGTACTAATATTGAAGATTGGTGTATTTGAGTTAAAAGTCCGGAAGTAGCAAAGCCCTGGGTAAAAATAGCGCTTGAACCGGTTATTATGCTTAAATAATTTTGATTTTGTTTGAAATACGGAACTATATGAATAAGGGAGAAACCCCACGAAAGGAAGATTAATGATTCATATAAATCACTTAGTGGAAAATGACCCGAATAAATCCAACGCGTAACTAATAATCCTGTTATACAGAAAAAACCAACTATCAGACCCTTTTCGGACGAATCGTACAGTTGTACAATTTCATCTACGCAAAAAAAGGTTATTAAACGAATTGTAATTACGATTGAAACAATGGAAAGGGAAATATGAGTTAATATATGCTCTAAGGTTGAAAATATCATAAAAAAGAAGAGTCTCTTAAATAGAAATCGGGGGTTGAATTCATTATAGGATCTATTTCTCTTTTTTAGAAGATGACATGCCGCCACTCGGACTCGAACCGAGATGCTCTAGCACTGCTTCCTAAGAGCAGCGTGTCTACCAATTTCACCATAGCGGCTTGTCTTGAACTTATAATAGCTTATGAATGAATAATCGTCGAGATTGAAGAAGCCAATTCAGTGCAATATTTCTATTTATTTTTTATTTTTCAGAAAAATAAAAAATAAAATAATAATAGGGATTTGAAAGTTCGTTATTTCAGTTTAGGGCCCTAGCGTCTTGGGGTTTTTCGTGTATTTTCTGTTCTCCTAGAATTGAACTCTTGTAACTAGAAAGTTCTACCCTAAAAAATATTTTTGTTTTCATTTTTTAATGAACTTTTTCTCATTTATTGAATTTCAGAAATTTACCAATGCATTTTTTTCTATGAAGATAAAAATAGAAAGGCGAGGGTACTGAAAATTGACACATTATTCATACAGAATATTCTGAATATTCTCACTAGAATATTCTCACTAAAGTCTTGATTTAATTGGAGGAAATCCATGGGGAATATATTCTATATACTAAATATAGTAATTAATTCTAGTAATTCATAGAAATATAAAAAAAGTTAAGTAACGTTAAATCGAATCTATTACTTTCAATAAAAATGAAATTAAAAAATTACCCCTTTTTATAGATAGAGAAGGGGGGAGAAAAATCAAAAATTTTATTATCGTAACTCTAACAAATAGTTCGATGGGGAAAAACCTCCCCATCTTGTAAATGAGAAAATCTACTAAAAAAAGAAGGATAAACTCCCTTTTATCTTGTATTTATGCGTTTGTCAACAAAGAAAGTATTCTATGTTTAGAATTCAGTAAAAAGCTAAATTGTTATTTTAAAAATATAAAAGAGGGAACTGAGTGCCATTTCATATTGATTAGCTTAACTCACCAGATAGTGGAAATTCAAAATTTTGTAGCAAATAGGAAATGGGTCAATTTCATTTTTCGAGTCGATTCAGATTATTGAAATTTTGAATTACTTATTTGTTTTTTGTTTGTTGCACAAAGAAACTTTTTGAATTTCCTGTAGAAAGGGATTTTCCTAACGAAAAAGCTTTTAACGCTGTCCAATATCCCTTCCTTTTCCAAATATTTTTCCGAATACGCTTTTTTGATGTAGAAATGCGTTTTTTTGGAACGGCCATTTAAGATAAAAAGGATTACTTATTGTTCTAGTTGGATGTGAAAGACATCTATTGTTCAAACCAAATCCTTCTTTACTTTTTAACTTTTTATTTTATTCTATTTATTCTTATTCTTGAATTAATATTCTTTTCAGAAAAAAAGAAAGCCGGAGGGGGGGAAGATATATGAAAATCGCATCAATAAAATAATATTTCGCGGACTCTAAATACTAGAAATAGAGAAAGGCGAAGATATGTGATTTTTTTTTTCAAACTTTTTTTTATTCCACAGAATAGCCGTAAAGCCGTAAAATCGTTTTTATTCATTCGATTGATTAGTATCTTTATTTGATATTCTTTCTCATTAAAGTCTATATCTATAGAATCTGCTGCACCATAGAAATCGAATAAAATCTTAATAATTAAAAAAAAAAAAGAATCCAACCTTCCATTTTCATTTTCTTTTTTATTAACCGGTTAAATGGGGTAGGTTGAATTTTCAAATTGGAAAAAAATTAGGAATTACTCTGTTTTATATAATTTGACCAAATGTAACTTCTTGATTTGAATATTTGAAGGATTTATAAAAATAAAAAAGAAAATAAATAAAAATAATAAGTTAAGAATAAGTAAGAATAAGTAAAGTAAGAAGAAAAGCTTCTACATTTCTATTTAAATTAGTTTAACTTAGTCCATATCTTGACTTTTATTGACTCCTTTCAAAGAGGTAAGATCCGGTCAATCGGAAACAATAAATTAGGAAATTCATAATTCAAAAAGCTTTTTATGCAACAGACATATCAATACGGGTGGCTCATACCTTTCATCCCACTTCCCGTTCCTATATTAATAGGGGTGGGGCTTCTTCTTTTTCCGACGGCAACAAAAAATTTTCGTCGCATGTGGGCTTTTCATAGTGTTTTATTGTTAAGTATAGTCATGATTTTTTCAATGAATCTGTCTATTCAGCAAATAAATAGCAATTCTAGCTATCAATATGTATGGTCTTGGATCATTACTAACGATTTTTCTTTAGAATTCGGCTATTTGATAGATCCGCTTACTTCTATTATGTCAATATTAATCACTACCGTTGGAATTATGGTTCTTATTTATAGTGATAATTATATGGCCCATGATCAAGCATATTTGAGATTTTTTGCTTATATGAGTTTTTTCAGTACTTCCATGTTAGGATTAGTTACTAGTTCGAATTTGATACAAATTTATATTTTTTGGGAATTGGTTGGAATGTGTTCCTATTTATTAATAGGATTTTGGTTCACACGACCTCTTGCAGCAAATGCTTGTCAAAAAGCTTTTGTAACAAATCGTGTAGGGGATTTTGGTTTATTATTAGGAATTTTAGGTTTTTATTGGATAACGGGTAGTTTCGAATTTCAGGATTTATTCGAAATATTCAATAACTTAATTTCTAATAACGAGGTCAATTTTATATTTGTTACTTTGTGTGCTGTTCTGTTATTTGCCGGTGCCGTTGCTAAATCTGCACAATTTCCCCTTCATGTATGGTTGCCCGATGCTATGGAAGGGCCTACTCCGATTTCCGCCCTTATACACGCTGCTACTATGGTAGCGGCGGGAATTTTTCTTGTAGCTCGGCTTCTTCCTCTTTTCATAGTTATACCTTCCATAATGAATTTAATCTCGTTGATAGCAATAATAACAGTCTTATTAGGAGCTACTTTAGCTCTTGCTCAAAAAGACATTAAGAGAGGTTTAGCCTATTCCACAATGTCTCAATTGGGTTATATGATGTTAGCTCTCGGTATGGGGTCTTATCGAAGTGCTTTATTTCATTTGATTACTCATGCCTATTCCAAAGCATTGTTATTTTTAGGATCCGGATCCGTTATTCATTCAATGGAAGGGATTGTTGGCTATTCTCCCTATAAAAGTCAGAATATGATTCTTATGGGAGGTTTAAGAAAACATGTACCAATTACCAAAAATGCTTTTTTATTAGGTACACTCTCTCTTTGTGGTATTCCGCCTTTGGCTTGTTTTTGGTCCAAAGATGAAATTCTTAACGATACTTGGTTGTATTCGACGATTTTCGCAATAATAGCCTGGGTTACTGCCGGATTAACCGCATTTTATATGTTTCGGATCTATTTACTTACCTTTGAGGGACATTTAAA